AATTCTTGCCCTGCATAAGCAAAGGCAAAGGACGGAGCTTGTCGATACTTGATTTATAGAATACATAGTTCTATAAAAGACTGTAAGTTGTTTTCTCAAAATCGGGTTCTGTTTGGGTTCTGGGTAGCGGCCCAAACAGATATACCAATAGGGATGAGGTAAGGCTTACTTATTAATTCCAGAACTACGAAAGTAAGAGGTCAGAAATCTTGGTATCCAAAGGTTCCTAAAGGACATTCCATTTTTGCTCCTAGGATTGAAGAAAAGATTATACGAAAGACTATCAAGACTTCCTAATTATCTTACACTACCTACCCTAACGTAGGGTCTACTGACTCTGTCTGGAATTAGATTGGATAGACTGATGGGAAATCAATTTAGGAGTTGTGGAAAGGACTGAAGATACTTTGTATCCATACTTACGAGAGACTCCGAGTACTCAAACATTCAATCAGGATGGTTGGTCGGCTCTTATCTTATAGAATAACAGAGTCAAAGTAAAAAAAAAAAAAAAAAAGATTTCTTTGGTCGTGTAAGGAGATTACAAAAAAAATGTATGTAATAATGGTAGTGATGTCTCCCCATTCTTTCACAGAAAGAAAGACAGTAAGGCTTAGATCAAATAGGAAATGTAGGTATCCAATAGATAGTTATCTATCTTGATGGTATATTTTTTTTTTATTTTTGCTTATGAAAGAAAGGTAACAAAACAAACAATAGGTCTTACTATTCCCACATGTTCCATTAGGAGCATTACTTTGCAATTTGCAAGGAAAAGGTGTGTGTATCATATTTTTACTTAATACTTCCCAATTCTACCAGAAATCCTATAAAGAATCTGTTACGAGTGGATTCATTGAATTGGTTCATCAATAGCCTTAAGTCAGAATCCTATTTTGACTCTGCGCCATTGATTCTACTATGATTATTGATCAATAATGGAATAATTCCTTCATAGAAATAGGAGATATAATTCACATGGATATAGTAAGTCTCGCTTGGGCTGCTTTAATGGTAGTCTTTACATTTTCCCTTTCACTCGTAGTATGGGGAAGGAGTGGACTCTAGGTATATTAATAATTGATTGAGTAATCGATTGAGTAATCGATTGAGTAATCGATTGAGTAATCGAATTGTATCAATTGTTTAATTGATCATTTTGCATTGATCGTTTTTCGAAGCTTTATTTTTAAAAAGCTTGTCTCTCTTTCAAAATTATACTGGAAAGACAATAATGAATAATAACCATTCGATCAAACAACGAATGATTCCTATAGTTTAGTTGTATTTCAAAACTCAAATCTACGCATGATAGGAAATTTTTTCCAACCGAATTCCTCCTAAATATTCTGTTTGGATAAACCTGTTCTTACCAGAATTATGGATATTACAACGAGAAAAAACCAATCCCTAGTTTTTTCTTTATTTGTTTCTCTCTTTCTTTACTTTCACTGTTCTAAGAACAAATCGTTCTGCTATTAGATTACGACGATACTTACTTTCTACTGGAAGTGACTAGTGGTTGTCCAAAGAGGTTCTACACATAATAAAATTAGATCTTTCTTCCGCTGAGTGATCCACCACATATCATACATTTAACATTTTAGACTCCTAGAGATTTTTTTATGCTTTTTTGACTCATCTCATGTCATGTTTAAGCATGAAAAATGGTCCGAGTCCCCTTTACTAATCTACTTCCTTTCAAAATCTGAAGAAGTTACCATAGAACTTCGTAAATGATCTGTTAATGGCTCAATCAATGACTTCTTGGGATGGGAAATCAAAAAAATTCCTTGGTTTTGTTTTCTTTTGCTATAGTATAGGAATATACTATTCTTCCTCTATTGATTCTTTTGATGGATCCCGGAACCTATATATAAAATTATAAGAAACCTAGGAATTAGAAGAATTGGCCTTCGATTATTTTGGGTTGATCGAAATCGAGTGGATGTAGCGAAAAAAAGAAATAGAATTAGACTGCTATTTCGATGTACTAGTCTACTATTTAGATTAGATGTACATCTAATACATCATATACATACATATTGTAAATTGATCTATATAAACCCTCCATTTAGATAAAGTCTATATCTGTATACAATACAACTTTATATGATAATATCATTGTATACAATATTAGATAATATAAAATACTCTAAAGTGTGGTAGAAAGGACTATATATAGTCCTTTCTACCACACTTTATGATTCCAACCAGATCATTTCATTTAAGACTTGGAATTTTCTTTTAATTTTAATCCCTTTCTTTCATTTCTTCAATCATTGAAAAAAGGATTGATAAGAACTAATAATTCAGATTCAAATTAATCATTTTGACTGACTGTTTTTACGTAGATAATAAGTAAAAAAGCAGTAGGAACTAGAATGAACAGTGCAGTAGCAATAAATGCGAGAATATTGACTTCCATAATTTCATTATTTATTTATTTTTTTCTTCGCAATAACTCGGGATGTAATCCCATAGAGATGAGAAATTTAACTCCTGTAAATTCATTGGGATGAATTGATCCTGATGATACTGAATAGGATCAATATTATGAATAACAATATCTGATCTATCAAATCGATTCATCGTCGAGAATTGAATAGTATAACATGGGAAGATCCTTTATCCATACTAATTACGAAATGGGATTTTTTATTGGATCAGGAATCCCATTGGATTTTTCATCCTCTTCCACTTTTTCTTTTCTATAACCTACTGTCTTCCTTATCTTATACAACTCTCCTTCCTGTGTATTATACTTACAATTATGAGGTATTATATGACCGGTATTCTATGGGTCACACACAGACCCAAACGAGGTGAGATGGAAAAAAAGGGATTAAATAAAAAAGATCAAATATTCCAACAAATTTACTGAAAAGGGTCCTTGCTCGGTCTTTTCTTTTATTTTATTAGTATCCTCTTTCTTGTATTTATTTGTACTGGAATGCATACATCAAAAATGATGTCTGCAATTTGAATGAGAATGAGATAGATTGTTTACAATTAGTCATTGAGGATACACAAACAAAGTCAGAACTAGAAAAGGTGTGGTTTAACCTGAAAAGTACTCTGTCGGGGTAATTATGTTAAGTTCATTGTCCATCGTACAATAAACGAATACCATTTTTGTATGTACTCCCGGTAAAATAGGATCACTCTACTCCATTTCATTGATCAAGAACAATCGAAAAAGAAAGTAAGACGAGGATGGTATCTCTAAAAATACTGAATATAGTAATACCACCAATTGTACTAATGTACATATGATATGTCTCTCCTTTATCAATCGGGAGTAGTGGAAAGATTTGAAATTCCCGTATCCATATTTGTGTGATGATAAATGCGAAATAAAAAACAAAAGAAATAAGGATCCCCACTGGGGATTAGATCTTGCTTCCTGTCCCCCTTTTCCGTGAAAAGAGAGAGATAAATTGATAAATTCACCGGATCCTAGTTCGGGACTGACGGGGCTCGAACCCGCAGCTTCCGCCTTGACAGGGCGGTGCTCTGACCAATTGAACTACAATCCCAGCGAAGTGTATGGCATACATATTCTTAATCTTACATATTCTTAATGTAATCATAAGAACATTCTAGTCCTAGTCGTCGTATTGTAAGAAAGACAGGAATGATATACTGATATCATATCCACATATAATATGGGCTATAGTGAGAGTGACACAGATTACTAGTAACCAATAATTATTTTACGGCCAAAAGTGGATAATCAATCAGAAAAAAGAACTAAACTTTTTTGTTTGCTTTTCATGATACTTTACTTAATTAAGTAAAGTATCATGAATTAGATCCTTAGAAAGATCAGAAAGAGAAAAATAGGGATAGAGAAAAAAAATTGATTCTTTCTCTTTATTTCTACGGATTAGGCATTTCCATTTATGGAAGACAAATTGGTTATATCATATTCATGGAGCGGTGAATTATTGGGCCGAGCTGGATTTGAACCAGCGTAGACATATTGCCAACGAATTTACAGTCCGTCCCCATTAACCACTCGGGCATCGACCCAGGAAGAATTCATTCTAGGCTTATCGATAATCTATGATCAACTTCCTTTCATAGTACCCTACCCCCAGGGGAAGTCGAATCCCCGCTGCCTCCTTGAAAGAGAGATGTCCTGAACCACTAGACGATAGGGGCATATACGCCCGACCATCATCATACTATGATAATAGTATGAGCAGTTTTTTGGAATTGTCAATATAGTCTAATGGTATGACTAGATCCAAAAAATCTTTCCTACTTTCTTTTATGTTATGATTTTTTAGAATTTTTTTCAAAAATTCTAAATAATAATCTTATTTTGGAGTAAATCCAATTTATTGTTCCTGAATGAACTCCTATGCATATACGTATATATTATGTACATATAGTACATATATACATATATGCAGTAGACTCATAATGAAAAAAAAAATGGCTAATTCATGAATTGAATAAAACGGCCCTTTTAACTCAGTGGTAGAGTAACGCCATGGTAAGGCGTAAGTCATCGGTTCAAATCTGATAAAGGGCTTTTTTTTCCACTAAACTCAAGTTTTAGCCTTCGTTTTTCAGCGGAAAATATCTCTATTATTTTTTCTAAAAAGAAAAGGATAACCACCATTATAACGAATTCTTATTATTCTGACTTTGAGTTAGGAAGTTGAACATTTATTGATTAGCAAAATGAATAATTGCACGTATTAGGAGTAGTCCACCTGTAGTGACATAGTAGTCCTCCTCATGTCTCATTATTCACAAATTTTTTGTCCTGGGACATAACAGAAATATTCTATAATACTCTATATATACAATTCCTATTATTAATCGACAAACCAAGGTGTTCTTATTTCTCCAATGTTCTTATAACACCCACTATCAAATTCTAAATAAAGAAAAAGTAAGTGGACCTGACCCATTGAATGATGACTATATCAGCTATTCTGATATTTAAATTCGATATAGATTAAATTGTATAAGCAGATTTATTT